GAATAAAGGAACCGCGTGCTGATTGTTCTCTAAATGTGAGTTTTCTTCTTCCATATGTAAAAAGGGAATAAACAAATCAATCAGATTCCGGGATGCTTCATGAAGTGCTTCTTTCGGAGTTAAACTTCCGTTTGTCCATATTTCGAGAAAAAGTATCTCTTGTTTTTCATTCCCATTCCCATAAGAATGAATACTATGATTTGCATTTCGAACAGGCATGAATACAGCATCGATAGGATAACTTCCATCTTGAACGTTCTGTGGCGTTTGTATAAGATATCCGCGATTTCTCTCGATTTGTAATACAATACACAAATTGATCGGTTCCGTCAAGCTAGCTATATGTTGTGTATTATCAACTATTTCTACATAAGGTGGTAAGACGATATCCTGGGCAGTTACATATCCGGGCCCCCTGACACAAATATAGGCGTCACAAGTTTCATATAGATTACTTCTCAATACAATTTCTTTCAAATTCATTAAGATTTCATGTACCGATTCTTGAATACCCTTTATGGTAGAATATTCATGCGGTATTTTATCAAATTTTACATGTGTGATACATGTTCCTTCTATTTCTCCAAGCAAAGCTCTTCGCATCGCAATGCCTATTGTGTCGGCTTGACCTTTCAGAAGTGGAGACAGAATAAAACGCCCATAATAAAGACGTTTACTCTCTGTTCTTGATTCAACACATTTCCACTGTAGTGTCCGAGTAGATACTGTTATTTTCTCTCGAACCATAGTAATATAATTTCATTAGATCATTGAATCATTTATTTCTCTTGTTTCTCTTGAAAGTTCTTCAATGTGCATTTCTACACACGTCTTTTTTTCGGAGGTCTACAGCCATTATGTGGCATAGGGGTTACATCCCGTACAAAACTTAATAATATACCACTTCTACGAATAGCTCGGAGAGCCGCGTCTCTTCCGAGACCGGGGCCTTTTATCATGACCTCCGCTCGTTGCATACCTTGATCCACTACTGTACGAATAGCATTTCTTGCTGCGGTTTGAGCAGCAAATGGTGTCCCTCTTCTCGTACCCTTGAATCCACAAGTACCGGCAGAGGACCAAGAAACCACCCTACCCCGTACATCTGTAACGGTCACAATGGTATTATTGAAACTTGCTTGAACATGAATAACTCCCCTTGGGATTCTACGTACACTCTTACGTGAGCCAATACGTCCATTCCTGCGCGAACCAATTCTCGGTATAGCTTTTGCCATATTTTATCATCTCGAAAATATGAGTTAGAGATATATGGATATATCCATTTCATTTCATATTAAAACTGATTCCTTATTTATATCGTTTCATTTAGCGAGTGTGATTATCCCTGCCTTTGTTTATGTCTCGGATTGGAACAAATTACTATAATTCGCCCCCGCCTGCGGATTAGTCGACATTTTTCACAAATTTTACGAACAGAAGCTCTGATTTTCATATTTGTCATTCCTTATCTTAAATTGTAATTTACTTCTTGGAAGAAAAAAAGTTTATTGAGAATTCGCAATCTCGAATCGTATTCTCGCGAAAGGGGTGTTCAAGCCATTTAATCCTTCGAATCCTTGTTATCCTTCGAATCCTTCTTATCCTTCGAATCCTTGCTGCGGAGTCGATAAATTATACGTCCTTTGGTGGAATCATACCGACTTACCTCAACCTTGACTCTATCCCCCGGTAGTATCCGTATAAAACTACGTCGAATCTTTCCTGAAACATAACCTAGAATCAGATCTTCATTATCTAAACGAACCCGGAACATGCCATTGGGAAGCGATTCGGTAATTAAACCCTCATGAATCCATTTTTGTTCTTTCATTCCAGGTAAAGTCCCCTTGAAGTATCAACTAATGAAGGAGGAACAATATTAGACAACTCGTCCCTTTTCTTTTTTATTTTACAATTAAAAATTGTAAGTTTTGGGTCCAATTTGTATATTAAAAAGATTACCATATATAACACAAAATTTCTCCGCCGATTCTTTCTAGCCGAGCCTCTCGGTCTGTCATTATACCTCGAGAAGTCGAAATAATTACAATTCCCATCCCGCCTAAAATTCGAGGAATTCGTCGATAATTAGAATAGATTCGTAGACCAGGTCGACTGATCCGTTTTAAATTTAAAAGATTTCTACAGGGCCTTTTCCTATTCCTTCTATGTCGTAGCGTTAAAACCAAAAAATCTTTGTTGTTTTCTCGATGTTTTCTCACGTTTTCGATAAAACCCTCTTTTAAAAGTATTTTGACAATATTTTCGGTAATATTAGTGGCTGTTATTCGAACTACTCTTTTTTTATCCATATCAGCATTTCGTATAGAGGTTAGTACTTCAGCAATAGTGTCTCTGCCCATGATGAACTAAAATTGTTGGTGACTCAAAATTTGATATAATCAACATGCTTATTTCTTTTTTTTTTTTTATGAATATTTTATGAATAAAGGTATATGCGTGAGATACAATCTATTTCTCAATCCATTTCTTTCAACTATCCCACTATAAAATATATAAAATAGCGGGATCCCTTTTTATATTTATAATACTTCGGGAGCTAATGAAACTATTTTAGTAAAATTAAATTGTCTTAATTCCCGGGCGATCGCGCCAAAAATGCGCGTTCCTTTTGGATTTCCTTCTTGGTCAATAACAACTGCAGCATTGTCATCATATCGGATTATCATACCGTTCTCACGTTTGAATTCTTTACAGGTACGCACAATTACAGCTCTGACCACTTCTGATTTTTCTAGGGGCATATTTGGTACGGCTTCTTTGATCACAGCAACAATAACGTCACCAATATGAGCATATCGACGATTGCTAGCTCCTATGATTCGAATACACATCAGTTCTCGAGCCCCGCTGTTATCTGCTACATTTAAATGGGTCTGAGATTGAATCATATCATTTTGTAATTTTTTCTTTTAATGCAAAGGATAAAAAAAAAGAAATATTTTTTGTCTAAAAATAAAAAAAGAAAAAAATAAGCAATTTTTTTTTCACACTCAAGACTCATTTCTGTTAGTTCTACCCTTTTCTCCTTTATCCCGAAATAATGAATTGAGTCCGTATAGGCATTTTGGATGCTGCTATTGAAATAGCCCTTCTAGCTATATTTTCTTTTACTCCACCCATTTCATAAAGTATTCGACCTGGTTTAACAACAGCTACCCAATATTCCGGGGATCCTTTTCCCGAACCCATACGTGTTTCTGCGGGCCTTAGTGTAACTGGTTTGTCTGGAAATATACGTACCCATAGTTTTCCACCACGACGTGCATTTCGTGTCATTGCCCGTCGACCGGCTTCTATTTGTCTAGATGTGATCCACGCGGGTTCGAGTGCCTGAAGAGCATATTTACCGAAACAAATACGATTCCCTCGATATGATATTCCCTTCATTCTTCCTCTATGTTGTTTACGGAATCTGGTTCTTTTAGGGTTATAGTTGATGGTTGATTATGAATTCCATCTCTACTGCAGAACTGGACGTGAGAGTTTCTTCTCATCCGGCTCCTCGCGAATAAAAGAATTAAAAAACAAAAAAAGATTTCGAATCTTAAATCTTAATTAATTAAATTAAAATGAAATAATTAACTAATTAAGATATTAAGATATACATGTATTTAAATAGAATCGTGGAATTTTTTGAGATTTCCTATAATATAATCTATTAGTAATCTATAGATCTTGTTTAAATAGACAATTAAAGATTTTAGTTTCTATTTTTGAAATCATATTGTTATTTTGAAATAACAATAGAACAAATTTTTGTCTTTTTCTTTTTATCGTCCAAATTTATCAATTAAAAAAAAAGTTTTCGCGGGCGAATATTTACTCTTCTATTTAAATTTTCGGCTTGTTTCCTGACTTCTTACAATAGATGAATTGATCTCCGGTTCATTTCGCCATCCCGACCAGTGAATCATTAAGATTCCTTTTTCACAAAAATCTTTTGCATTCACAGCTTCCATCGTTCCCATCGCTTCTTACTTAATGCTTAGGTCCAATTTTTACAACGGAGCCCATAATGTAATGCAATTTGTTCTTGAGTCAATCTTCTTAGTCTTTATTGGCTCGAAGCTCTTGATTTTTTTGTTTTGTTCTATAATTTAGAAATTTATAAGAAGAGTCATTTAATATTTAATTATGTTATATTTTAATTATGTTATATAAGAATCAGTATTAATGCTTTATTACATTGCCTTTTATGAGATGACTTATAGACCTTACATATTACATATTGGAATTCTATACCATTGATATTTTTGATATTTTTTTTCTCTCTTTCTCTCATCTTTCCATTTATATCCACATCCTTTTTCTCTATTTTGTTTTTCTATTTTCTTAAAAATCAGATTGATTTTTTTTTCAGAAACACAAAATTTCAGTTGCTACAAAGATATGACCAATATATCATATCTTGACTGGTTTTTTAGATCTAGATAATGCGAAGTAATGAGTTGGTTATTAGTTCTATGGTTAGTTATTAGTTCATACTATGGTGTTGGGCTGGTCTTTTTGAATCCTAACCCTAAAAAACCAACGAGTCACACACTAAGCATGGCAATTTTCTTAAAAAAAGTCTCAATCTAATTTTTATTCAACCTTATAGAATTAATAATTAATTGATAGTTTTGAGCAAAAGAATGAAGGGGGTTTTCCTTTTTTTTTATGTTAAAAAGAAAGGTTTATTATCCCTTGTCTTTATTATTCCTCGTCTATAAATATCCAAATTTTGATACCTAATACACCATAGATAGTTCGAACTGTATAGGAACAATAATCAATTTTCGCTCGAATGGTTTGTAGGGGAACCCTACCCTCTCGAATCCATTCGACACGTGCAATTTCTTTTCCATCAATACGACCTGCAATTTGTACTTTAATTCCTTTTGTATCTGCTTGTTCAGTTAATTCAATAGCTTTTTTCATTGCTTTTCGAAATGAAACTCTATTCTTTAATTGTCCGGCTATAAATTCTGCAA